AGTACATTAATGGAATTATTCGATCTAAGAAGTATAAGAAGTACAAGGACTCTGTGTCAGAATTGAAGGACCTTGTGTCAGAATTGAAGTACTTTGTGTTAGACTTGATAGATTCTATGGATCGAATCTTTAGTATTCTCTTATTTATTAGCTGTGTCTACTCTTTAGGCAGAATGCCGTCACCCATTTTTAGTAGGAAACTGCAAGAAACCTCAAAAACGACAGAAAGAGATGTAGAAATAGAAACAACTTTCGAAACGAAAGGGACTAAACAGGAACAAGAGGGATTCACCGAAGAAGATCCTTCTCTTTCCCTTTTTTCAGAAGAAAGGGAAGATCCGGACAAAATCGATGAAACGGAAAGGATCCGAGTGAATGGAAAGGACAAAACAAAGGATGAATTCCACCTTCACTTAAAAGAAGAAGATAAAGACCTCTTCTGGTTTGAAAAACCCCCTGTGAGTCTTCTTTTCGACTATAAACGATGGAATCGCCCATTGCGATATATAAAAAATTATCGATTCGAACATGCTGTAAGAAATGAAATGTCACAATATTTTTTTTATACATGTCAAAGTGATGGAAAACGAAGAATTTCTTTTACATATCCATCCAGTTTATCAGCTTTTTTTGAAATGCTACGACAAAAAATGTATTTTTATTTTTTTACAACAAAAAAAATGGTCTGTGATGAACTGGATAAATTCTTCTATGATGAACTGCATAATTCTTATTGTTGGATTTATACCAATGAAAAAAAATGGAGGAGCCTAAGTAACGAGTTTAGAGATAGAATTGAAGCCCTAGACAGAGGATCTCCTTATCTGGATGTACTCGAAAAAAAGACTCGATTATGCAATAATAAAACTAAAGAAGAATACTTGCCTAAAATATATGATCCTCTCTTAAACGGATCCTATCGTGGAATAATTAACAAATTTTATTTACCTTCAATCCTAAATGAAACTGCAGTCAAAAATTCGATAGAGACAAATTTTATAAATAAACTCAATAAAGTTCATAGTATCCTTCTTTTTAAGGGTAAGGAACTTAATGTTCATAATTTTGAAGAATTGTACCAGAAATTGGAAGGGAAAATAGCTACATTGGAAGAGAAATTGGTCCAGAAATTGGACCAGAAATTGGAAGAGAAATTGGGACAGAAAATATATACATTGGATAAAAAATCATTAGCAAGAGAATTGAGTCTTTTAATTGATGAATTTGCTGAAGAATCAACATCAAATTTGAAAGGAATTTCTTTATTTCCGGAACAAAGACGAATTGATTCAGAAGATCCAGAAAAAGTTTTGAAATTTTTAATCGAAAGAGTCATAATTGATCCCATCATTCAAACAATATGCGATGCAGCCATAATTCCTCCCATGGAAAAAACAACTCGAAAAAAATCGATTGGAATAAATAAAAAAGTTCCCCGATGGTCATACAAATTATTCAGCGAGGTAGAACAACTCGGAAAAACTGCAACAACGGAAGAGGGGGAAGAGTGGATAGTAGATCATCAAATTCGCTCGAGGAAAGCGAAACGTATAGTTCTTTTTACGCAGGGTCCAGAGAATGCCGACCCTAGTATCAAAGCTATGACGAAGCCTGATGAAATAGAAGAAGTGGATATGATAGATTATCCCTATGAAGCGGATTTTCGTCGAGACATAATCACAGGTTCTATGCGTGTTCAAAGACGTAAAACCCTTACGGGGAAAATGTTTTTCTTATATCCGTATTCCCCGCTTTTTTTCGACAGAGTAGGATTTTATTGGGATGTTCTTTTCGAACCATTCATATTATCAGTAATTGAGATTTCCGACCTAATACAAGACATTTTTAGAAAGGGTATAAAAGGAAGCGTAGCAAAAAGAATAAAGAGGTTGAAAAAACAAAAAAAAATGTACATGGAGGAAAACAAAAGCTACGAAGAAATTAAAAAAGAAGTCAATGAAATGGAAAAGGGGCGGGACGGGCAGACGGAAATGCAACGAATAGAAAGGACACGAGAAAAAATATCAGACCTCTATGATATCCTTATTTATGCTCATGGAATAAGAGCTTTTATTTTACTAATTCAGTCGAGGCTTAGACAATCTATTGTATTACCTTCATTGATACTAGCTAAAAATATTGTCCGTTTCTTATTACGCCAAGAGTCCGAGTGGGAGCAGGATATAAGGGAGATGAATCGAGAAGTGTATGTTATATGCACCTATAATGGTATGCCAGTACTAGAACCAGGAAGAAACGGAATTTTTCCTCAAAACTGGGCTACAGAGGGTATACAAATAATGATACGATTTCCTTTCCGTCTGAAACCTTGGCACCGATCTAAGATACGACCTTCTCGTAGGGATCCAAATCCAAAGCAGGAAAGTCCTGCTGCTTTTTTAACGATTTGGGGACTGGAAACTGACCGTCCTTTTGGTTCTCCTCTCGTAGGACTTGGTATTTTGTTTTGTTATTATTTTGGACCCCCTTTGAAAAAACTCCAAAAAGCAATTCTAAAATGGAGTTTTCGAGTTCTAAAAAGTTTCAAAGAAAGAACAAAATTCTTGTTTCTAAAGGTCCAAAAAGAACCAAAAAAATTGAGAGAGGATTCGAGTGAAATAAAAAAAGATTCTATAATAAATAATCAGATTATTCATGAATCATCCATTCAAACCCGATCTATGGATTGGACAAATTATTCACTGACAGAAAGAAAAATGAAAGATCTGACTGATAGAACAAGCACAATCAGAAATCAAATAGAAAGAATTACAAAAGACAAGAAAAATGGATTTCGAACTCTAAAGAAAAATATTAGTCCTAACAAAACAAGTTATGGTGCTCAAAAATTAGCATCACTAAAAAATATTTTTCAGATATTAAAAAGAAGAAATGATCGATTAATCCGTAAATCACATTGTTTTCTAAAATGGATCGTGGAAAGGATATACACGGATATCCTTCTAGAGAGCTTTCCATATATCATTAATCGTCTTACTAATAGTCTTTATAGGCCCATGATCATTATAAAACTTTTTCGTAAATTAAAAAAAAAATATTTTTTTGATACAAAAGAGAAAAAGATAATTGAGCGTATTTCAACTATACAAAAAAAACTTTCACCTTCTCGTATTCGTTATAAGATTCAGACAAAGTCGGAGGTTTCTTTTAAATTATCCCTCGTGTCACAGGCCTATGTATTTTACAAATTATCACAAACCCAGGTTATTAACTTGTATAAGTTACGATCTGTCTTTCAATATGACGGAGCATCTTTATTTCTTAAGAATGAAATAAAAGATTATTTTCGAAGACAAGGAATAATTTCTTCCGAATTAAAGCATAAGAAACTTCAGAATTCTGGAATGAATCAATGGAAAAATTGGTTAAAGAGTCATTATCCATACGATTTATCTGAGCTAAAATGGTCTAAATTAGTACCGCAAAAATGGCGAAATAGAGTCAATCAACATTGTAGGGTTGAAAATAAAAATTTAATCAAACGGGATTCATCTGAAAGAGAGGAAAAGGTTTCGTTATTGCTAAATAAAAATGATCATTTTCAAAAAATGTATAGATATGATCTTTTAGCATATCAATCGATTTATTATGAAGATAAGAAGGACTCATATAATTACAACATACATAAACCGAAATTTGTTGATATGGGGGGGAGTATCCCTATTACTAATTTTATAAGAAAAGATTATTTTATGTATATAAAAAATCCAGATAGAAAATTTTTTGATACGAAAGGTCTTTTTTATCTCAAAATTAATAAAGATAAAGAAATCAACCCATCCAATCAAAAGGGTTTCTTTTCTTTTTTTGATTGGATGGGAATGAATGAAGAAAGACTAAATCGTCCTGTATCGAAGCCGATACCTTGGTTATTCCCACAATTTGAGTTATTTTTGAATGTATATAAAATGAAACCCGGGTTTATACCAATTCATTCACTTATTTTTCATTTTAATGAAGATGTTAGTCAAAATAAAAATATCACTAAAAATAAAAAAGGGGATCTTATACTATCAAAAGAAAAAAAATATTTTGAATTAGAGAATCAAGAAGAAAAAAAAACCATAGGTCAAAGAGATCTCGCATCAGATGCCCAAAACCGAGGGAACCCTGAATCTGTTCTCTCAAACCAACAAAAATATATGGAAGAACTTTATACGAAATCAGATATGAAAATGGGTAGAACGAAAAATCAACCCAAAAGCATTTGGACTTGGGAAATCGACTTAGATGCGTTCATGAAAGGATCTTTTGCTTTGCAATTGAAATGGCTGCTGAGTCCTTTGACTACGGAATTATTCGATTATGCGCTGTCCGTACTTGAATGGGAAAAGGAAAGCAGAATGACAACAAAGTTTGGTTTCGGCTTTATTAAGAAGGAGGAGTTAACTCTGGATCCAATGCTAATCCGGGATTTGAATCTTTCAAAAATCCTAAAAGAGGGAATATTTATTATCGAACCAGTTCGTATACCTGTAAAACATAATGTAGAATTTCTTATGTATCAAACCATAAGGATTTCTTTGGTTCATGAGATTAAACAAAAAAAGAATAAAAAAAGATACAGAGAAAATATGGATAAGAATCATTTTGAGGAATCGATTGCAAGACATCAAATGATGACGAAAAATAGAAACAAAAATCATTATGATTTGCTTGTTCCTGAAAATATTTTATCGTCTAGACGGCGTAGAGAATTGAGAATTCTAAGTTGTTTCAATTCAAGGAATAGCAATTGTGTGGATAAAAATGCAGTATTTTGCAATGGGAACAAGGTAAAAACCTGTGGTCAATTTTTGGATGCAAGCAAAGATCTTGATAGAGATAAAATGAAATTCATTCAATTAAAATTCTTTCTTTGGCCCAATTATCGATTAGAAGATTTAGCTTGTATGAATCGCTATTGGTTTGATACTAATAATGGTAGTCGTTTCAGTATGTTAAGGATACATATGTATCCACGATTGCAAATTGATTGATGATACAATTGTCTTCCCCATATATCGGGTGGATAAATAGCTGCGCACATGCCTTGTCTTACATCCTTTTTTTATACATGAATCCTAATTCAATGACGTATCAATTCGATCATAAAATGACTCAATAAGGAAATTAGGATTGATTCTTGTGTATACCAGATCAAAATACCTCGCATTATTATTACTGATCAGTAAAATTCATATTCGTAAAATAAAAATAGTAAATTAATAAAAAAATGAACGAATCGAAGAAATATATATTTATATAGATTTATAAAGTTATGACAAAAAATTCATTCATGTCAGTTATTTTGCAAGAAAAAAAGAAGGGATCTGTTGAATTTCAAGTATTATCTTTCACCAATAAGATACGGAGACTTAGCTCACATTTGGAATTACATAAAAAAGACTATTCATCTCAGAGAGGTCTACGAAAAATTTTGGGAAAACGTCAACGACTTCTGGTTTATTTTGAAAAAAAAAATAGAGTACGTTATAACGAATTAATTAGTCAATTGAATATTCGAGCGATAAAAAAACGTTAATTTGAACAATTATTTTCTTTGCTTTAGTCGATCTTCAATTGTGATGAACTTCTTTTCGTTTTCAGTAATTCATGGAAGAAGAAATAAAGAAAAAACTTATGACTGGACCAGTTACAAGAAAAGATCTAATGATAGTCAATATGGGACCTCAACACCCATCAATGCATGGCGTTCTTCGACTAATTGTTACTTTAGATGGCGAAGATGTTATTGACTGTGAACCAATATTAGGTTATTTGCACAGAGGGATGGAAAAAATTGCGGAAAACCGAACAATTATACAATATTTGCCTTATGTAACACGTTGGGATTATTTAGCTACTATGTTTACAGAAGCAATAACTATAAATGCACCAGAACAATTAGGAAATATTCAAGTACCAAAAAGAGCTAGCTATATCCGAGTTATTATGTTGGAGTTGAGTCGTATAGCTTCTCATTTATTATGGCTTGGGCCTTTTATGGCGGATATTGGCGCACAGACCCCCTTCTTCTACATTTTCAGAGAAAGAGAATTGATATATGATCTATTCGAAGCTGCCACTGGCATGAGAATGATGCATAATTATTTTCGTATCGGAGGGGTCGCTGCCGATTTACCTTATGGCTGGATAGATAAATGTTTGGATTTCTGTGAGTATTTTTTAACAGCAATTGCTGAATATCAAAAGCTTATTACGCGAAATCCTATTTTTTTAGAACGGGTTGAAGGGGTGGGTATTATTGGCGGAGAAGAGGCAATAAATTGGGGGTTGTCCGGACCAATGTTACGAGCTTCCGGAATACAATGGGATCTTCGTAAAGTTGATCATTATGAATGTTATGAAGAATTTGATTGGGAAGTTCAATGGCAGAAGGAGGGCGATTCGTTAGCTCGTTATTTAATCCGAATTGGTGAAATGGTGGAATCTGTCAAAATTATTCAGCAAGCTCTAGAAGGAATTCCGGGGGGGCCCTATGAGAATTTAGAAGTCCGACGCTTTAATAGAATAAGAGATCCTGAGTGGAATAATTTTGAATATCGCTTTATTAGTAAAAAGCCAGCCCCCACATTTGAGTTATCAAGACAAGAACTTTATGTAAGAGTCGAAGCGCCAAAGGGCGAATTAGGAATTTATTTGATAGGAGATCAGAGTGCTTTTCCATGGAGATGGAAAATCCGCCCGCCGGGTTTTATCAATTTGCAAATTCTTCCTCAGTTAGTCAAAGGAATGAAATTGGCTGATATTATGACAATACTAGGTAGCATAGATATCATTATGGGAGAAATTGATCGTTGAAATGATAATTGATATAACAGGAGTATACGCTATCAATTCTTTTTCTATATTGGAATCCTTAAAAGAAGTCTATAGGACTATATGGATGCTTGTACCTATTGTGCTTCTTATTTTGGGAATCACAATAGGTGTACTAGTCATTGTGTGGTTAGAAAGAGAAATATCCGCAGGGATACAACAACGTATTGGACCTGAATATGCCGGCCCCTTAGGAATTCTTCAAGCTCTAGCAGATGGAACAAAACTACTTTTCAAAGAGAACCTTCTTCCATCAAGAGGTGATAGGAGTTTATTTAGTGTTGGACCCTCCATAGCAGTCATATCAATTCTACTAAGTTATTCAGTAATTCCTTTTAGCTATCGACTTATTCTAGTCGATATCAGTAATGGTGTTTTTTTATGGATTGCCATTTCAAGTATTGCTCCCATTGGACTTCTTATGTCAGGATATGGATCAAATAATAAATATTCCTTTTTAGGCGGTCTACGGGCTGCTGCCCAATCCATTAGTTATGAAATACCATTAACTCTATCCGTGTTATCAATATCTCTGCGTGTGATTCGTTGAGGCATAAAATTTCCAAAAATTTTTTGAGAGTTTTCTAAGAATGAACGAAAATACATTGAATAGATAACTTTTTTATTCAACTTTCGAGTTGATGAACTAAACCAGATAGTTATAGGAGTGAAAGAAAACAGCTTCGAAATTCGCAGTAAAAAAATTGAGTCTCATTTCCTATGTACAAGAATTACGCTAAAGGTAATATAAGCAAAGCAAATAGAAGCAGCAAAGAAAAAAATTTACCCCAAGACTGGTTACTTAGTTATCATGGCTTGAAGCGGGTTAAACAGATCCATTCTTTAGAGTTCATGCTATCGTTTATATCTATCACTATACATGATACGAATTGTCGAAAAGATTGAGCAAAACTGAGTGGATGGTTAGGAACACCAAGGTACACAAAGGGTTAGTAATAGAGATTTTATAAGTTATCGGAAAAAATTCCACATATAACGAAATACTAATTGGGGCTTTAAATTAGTAGAAATGATCAAGTAGTACTCCCCAGAATTCCGATCCAGAGTATGCTGCTATCCACCGAAAAATGAATGACTATCAGGAACGAAGTAATCCTTTACTTCCTTTTTTTATGAATAAAAAAATAGAAAGAATCGAATTGATAAATTCTTTATTTTTCTTGCTTTTCTATAACTGTATTAAGATTAAAATGAAAAAATATTAATTAATTTCATAAAAAAAAGTAAAGGATGAGATCAATTCAGACGCCCTTTAGTATAGCAGACAGAATTCCATTGGTTTAATTCGGGACCTTTCGATTACTTTTGACTCTATCTATCCTACAAAAATGTCAAGATTAAAGAATATCGAAGCAGTCCTTAAATTTATCTGGGACCTTCGAGGAGCCGTATGAGGTGAAAATCTCATGTACGGTTCTGTAATAGCGATGATAACTGTGATCTTATCACCGACTAGAATTATCTAACAGTTTAAGTACAGTTGATATAGTTGAAGCACAGTCCAAATACGGTTTATGGGGGTGGAATTTGTGGCGTCAACCAATAGGATTTCTCGTTTTTATCATTTCTTCTCTAGCCGAATGTGAAAGATTGCCTTTTGATTTGCCAGAAGCGGAGGAAGAATTAGTAGCAGGTTATCAAACAGAATATTCAGGTATTAAATTTGGTTTATTTTATGTTGCTTCCTATCTAAATCTACTAGTTTCTTCATTATTTGTAACAATTCTTTACTTAGGAGGCTGGAATTTCTCTATTCCGTACATATCCGTTCCTGACCTATTTGGAATAGATGGGGTCTTTGAAACAACAATTGGTATTTTCATTACACTAGCAAAAACTTTTTTGTTCTTGTTCATTTCTATCACAACAAGATGGACCTTACCTAGACTGAGAATGGACCAATTATTCAATTTTGGGTGGAAATTTCTTTTACCTATTTCTTTAGGTAATTTATTATTAACAACTTCTTCCCAACTACTTTCACTATAATATAAGCAAAATCTAATATTTTATATTCACTAGTAACTAGATTGATAACTTGTACCAAACAAGAAAAAGAAACAAAAAAAAATTTATCGATATTTAGGATATGTTCCCTATGGTAACTGGGTTCCTTAATTATGGTCAACAAACAGTACGGGCGGCTAGGTACATTGGTCAAGGTTTTCTGATTACCTTATCCCATGCGAATCGTTTACCTGTAACTATTCAATACCCTTATGAAAAATTAATCACATCAGAACGTTTTCGCGGTCGAATCCACTTTGAATTCGATAAATGCATTGCTTGTGAGGTATGTGTTCGTGTATGTCCTATAGATCTACCTGTTGTAGATTGGAAATTGGAAACTGATATTCGAAAGAAACGGTTGCTTAATTACAGTATTGATTTCGGAATCTGTATATTTTGCGGTAATTGCGTTGAGTATTGTCCAACAAATTGTTTATCAATGACTGAAGAATACGAGCTTTCGACATATGATCGTCATGAATTAAATTATAATCAAATTGCTTTAGGCCGTTTACCAATATCAATAATTGACGATTACACAACTCGAACTATCTCGAATTGGCCTCAATTCAATAAAAAAGAAATACCTTGATAAATTCAAGAACCCTTTTTTATTACTAAACTAAAAACTAAGGTTGTATATAAATTTAACAGGTTTTTTCGTTGTGAATAACGAAATTTTAAATAACACCTATTGATCTGATTGGTTCATGAAAATAGCAGATTTACTTGGACTTTTTTAATGTAATTATTTTAACTAGATTCGAGCTAGCCTTTCAGATAAAGAATATGGTTTGTACACTAGCTGTACCTACATAAATTCGCACCCATTAGATTAGAATCGCATTCAACTAGGAATGTGTTTTAAATAACTCAACTTAAACTTATTTTCTCCTGGTCAGTTCAATAAGATCATGAAAGAGTCTGATTTTTTATATCTTTTTTTCATCGAATGGATTTACCTGGACCAATACATGATTTTCTTTTAGTCTTTCTGGGATCAGGTCTTATATTAGGAGGCCTAGGGGTTATATTATTTACCAATCCCATTTTTTCTGCTTTTTCGTTGGGATTGGTTTTTGTTTGTATATCTTTATTCTATATTCTAGCAAACTCTCAGTTTGTAGCTTCTGCGCAACTCCTTATTTACGTAGGAGCTATAAATGTTTTAATCATATTTGCTGTAATGTTCATCAACGGGTTAGAATATGACAAAAATTTTCGTCTTTGGACTCTTGGAGACGGAATTACTTTGTTAGTTTGTACCAGTATTTTTGTTTTTTTAATTACTACTATTTTAAATACGTCATGGTACGGAATTATTTGGACTACAAAATTAAACCAGATTATAGAACAAGATTTGATAAATAATAGTCAACAAATTGGAATTCATTTATCAACAGATTTTTTTCTCCCATTTGAACTCATTTCGATAATTCTTTTAGTTGCTTTGATAGGTGCAATTGCCGTGGCCCGTCAATAGGATTCAAATCTTAAAAAGCGTCACTCCAAATAAAACTTTATTATATTTCTCTTTTATCGTATACATTTTCATTCAATTCTATTTGAATTGATGTATAAATATAAATGTCAATCTATTACTACCATACTTCTTTGCTTTGTATTTGTTTGTTATATTCGAGTGAATGCTATTTTTGTTCATATTGACATAAATCAAGATTGATAAGGAGTTACTCAATGATGCTCGAACATGTACTTGTTTTGAGTGCTTATTTATTTTCTATCGGTATTTATGGATTAATCACAAGCCGAAATTTAGTTCGAGCTCTTATGTGTCTTGAACTTATCTTGAATGCGGTTAATCTTAACTTCGTAACATTTTCTGACTTTTTTGATAGTCGTCAACTAAAAGGAAACATTTTCTCTATTTTTGTTATAGCTATTGCAGCCGCTGAAGCAGCTATTGGACCGGCTATTGTTTCGGCAATTTATCGTAACAGAAAATCAACTCGTATTAATCAATCGAATTTGTTGAATAAGTAGTATAAATTTTTTATTATAGAAATTTGAAGAGTAGTTATCAATTAACATTAGATTACTAGGTAATCTTAAAAAATGTAAGAAATCAAAGTATTTTGGACTTCTTTTATAAACCGACCCAGAAATAAGTTGATTCAACAAATTCTGGTGAATCATCGATTCGTCTGGTCTTTGCATATGTAATTAATTTACATACAATACAGGGTTATACTAGATCGAAATTCATGAGATTCAAACAAAAGGTATAGATCCAATGTCACATTCAGTAAAGATTTATGATACATGTATAGGATGTACTCAATGTGTCCGAGCCTGCCCCACAGATGTATTAGAAATGATACCTTGGGACGGGTGTAAAGCTAAACAAATAGCTTCCGCCCCAAGAACAGAGGACTGTGTTGGTTGTAAGAGATGCGAATCCGCCTGTCCAACCGATTTTTTGAGTGTTCGAGTTTATTTATGGCATGAAACAACTCGCAGTATGGGTCTAGCTTATTAATACGTTCCAGAAAACTCCACTTGAATCCTTTTGATTTTTGTTTACCGACAAAAACCCGCGCTCGAAATGAAATATATATTATTTTGTTTCGAATACGGGTTTTTTAGTCCAAATGTATTTTGTCTTTACCACGAATTTTTTTCCTTGGTTAACCTTAATTGTAGTTTTTCCTATATTTGCGGGTTCATTAATTTTCTTTCTACCCCATAGGGGTAATAAGGTAATTAGGTGGTATACTATGTGTATATGTATATTAGAATTCCTCCTAACAATCTATGTATTCTGTTATCATTTCCAACCGGATGATCCATTAATACAATTGGCTGAAGATTATAACTGGATTCGCTTTTTTGATTTCCACTGGAGGTTGGGAATAGACGGGCTTGCTATAGGACCCGTTTTACTGACCGGATTCATCACGACTTTAGCTACTTTAGCGGCTTGGCCAATTACTCGGGATTCCCGATTGTTCCATTTCTTGATGTTAGCAATGTATAGTGGTCAAATAGGATTATTTTCTTCTCGCGACCTTTTACTTTTTTTTCTAATGTGGGAGTTAGAATTAATTCCCGTTTATTTACTTTTATCCATATGGGGAGGAAAAAAACGTCTATATTCAGCTACAAAGTTTATTTTGTACACTGCGGGGGGCTCCATTTTTATGTTAATGGGAGTTTTGGGTATCGGGTTATATGGTTCTAATGAACCAACATTAAATTTGGAAACGTTAGCTAATCAACCATATCCTGTGGGATTAGAAATAATATTCTATATTGGATTTCTTATTGCTTTTGCTGTCAAATCGCCAATTATACCTCTACATACATGGTTACCGGATACCCATGGAGAAGCACATTATAGTACTTGTATGCTTTTAGCAGGAATCCTATTAAAAATGGGAGCATATGGATTGGTTCGGATCAATATGGAATTATTACCTCACGCTCATTCTATATTTTCTCCTTGGTTGATAATAGCAGGTACAATACAAATAATCTATGCAGCTTCAGCATCTTCGGGGCAACGTAATTTAAAAAAAAGAATAGCATATTCCTCTGTATCTCATATGGGTTTCATAATTATAGGAATTTGTTCTATAACTGATACGGGATTCAACGGGGCCATTTTACAAATAATCTCTCATGGATTTATCGGTGCTGCGCTTTTTTTCCTAGCAGGAACGAGTTATGATAGAATACGTCTTGTTTATCTCGACGAAATTGGCGGAATAGCCATTTCAATGCCAAAAATATTCACACTTTTCAGTACTTTTTCGATGGCTTCCCTTGCGTTACCGGGCATGAGTGGTTTTTTTGCCGAATTAATAGTATTTTTTGGAATAATTACCAGTCAAAAATTTTTTTTCATGCCAAAAGTACTAATGACTTTTGGCATGGCAATTGGAATGATATTAACTCCTATTTATTTATTATCTATGTTACGCCAAATGTTCTATGGATACAAGTTATTAAATAGTGCAAACTCTTCGTTTTTGGATTCGGGTCCGCGAGAGTTATTTGTTTCACTCGCTATCTTTCTACCAGTAATAGGTATTGGCATTTACCCGGATTTCGTTCTCTCACTATCAGTTGAGAAGGTCGAAGCTATTCTATCTAATTTTTTTTATAGATAGTTTTCATTTGAAATTAGCTTTTTTACGTAACTCAAAAAAACGAATTAGAATTTCAATCTGATAGTTTGACGTTTATGAGAACCATTTGAATCACTATACTACTTGATTGAAATGGTTCTCGACGAGACTTGCTTGTTTTTATATGTCTATGGGATATCCTCTGTCCTATAGTTATATTCGTCAGGTTCGGTTCTTTCTTCAATTTAGGTGTTTTTTAATAGAAATGAACCATAACTGTGTAATCCTATTCCTAATAAATTGACCCCAAAATAGCATATCCAAATTATAAGAAATCCTATAGAAGCCACAATTGCAGAATTTTCACTTTTCAAATTTCTATTTGTTTTAAGATGTAAAAAAATAGCGAATATGGTCCAAGTAATAAATGCCCACGTTTCTTTTGGATCCCAATTCCAATATGATCCCCATGCTTCATTAGCCCATACGGCTCCGGAAAGGATACCTATGGTTAAAAAGAGAAATCCTAGGCTAATAACACGGAAACTCCAACGATCAAATTGTTCAATTAACTGGGACCTATAATAATTTCTAAGAGAAAAGAGATAAATGCTTTGGAAAATATTGTTTTCTTCATTCATGTATTGGATCTTCCCGAAGAACAAAGACTCGTTTAATATAAGTTTTTTTTTACTAAAAAGACTTATATTGTTTTGAAATGTAATGACTAGAAGGGCTACTGATAATAATGATCCACATAAAAGGGCTGCATAGGCCAATATCATCATACTTACATGCATCATTAACCACTGGGATTGGAGAGCGGGTACTAATATTGTGGATTGTTTCATTTGAGCTAAAAAGCCTGAAGTAGCAAAGCCTTGGGTAAAAATAGCACCGGGCGCTGTTATTGCACTTACAAATTTTTTAAGTTTTTTAAAATAAGGAATCATATAAATAATATAAAAACTCCACGAAAGGAAGATTAATGATTCATATAAATCACTTAACGGGAAATGCCCAGAATAAATCCAACGAATACCTAATAATCCTGTTATACAGGAAAAAGTAAGTATCATCCCCTTTTCTAATGAATCATCTAGTTCTACTATTTCGTTGACTACTAAAGTTATTAAATGAATTGTAATTACAATTGAAACGATCGAAAAGGAAATATGATTGAAAAGGTGCTCTAAAGTTAAAAATATCATAAGAATATATATATAAAGAAAAGAGATCCCTCACTCAATTACAAATCATGAAATAGAAATTAAGAATTCATCTCATTGTGATTATTATTCATTCTCGGACTATTAGATTTCGTTTTAGAATTTTTAAAAGCTGTGCCGCTACTCGGACTCGAACCGAGATGCTCTAGCACTGCTTCCTAAGAGCAGCGTGTCTACCGATTTCACCATAGCGGCTTGTTTGAAATCATAATAGCCTATTTGTCTTTAATCGTCGAGATTGAAAGAGTCAATTCAATGGTGTCAATGGCGATATTTTTATAAACTATAATACATTAAAAATTTTTGGACTAAAAAAAGCATTCAAATCGTAATTTGAATGTTCAATCAGAATACTTTTCTTTTGCGGGTTAGTGTCCGTTATAGTCAATCAATAAGATTTCCTATAGTTTATGTTTTCTTGAAATCGAAGTAACTATACCTTCAAGCCATAGATGGAACTAAAAGCTTTTTTGTTTACTCTTTTATATATAATAATATAATAAATAGATATAAAATTTTAATTTCCTATTGGAATCAGCCGGTTGATGGGGAAAGTAAGAATCCCCATCCCAGAAATGATAAAATATACTAAAAAAAGAAGAGTAGTGAAATTTTCTAGTTTTCAAACAAAAGTACCGTATACAGACAGACCTATTTTGACTTTACATATCATAAGAGAGAAGCAAGGTCTATTTGATGTTGATCAGTTCAAAAAGTAGCATTAATGAATATAAAGCATTAATTCTATATTTTAAATTTAAATGCTAAAGGAAATTTTTTATAATTTTTTTTGAGTCAGATCAATTCATATTATTCTAACATTTGATTACTTATTTTTCGTATAAAAAAGCTTTTTGAATTCCCGGTAGAAAGAGATTTCGCTAATGAAAAAGCTTTTAATGCTGCCGAATGTCCTTTTCTTTTCCAAATATTTTTACGAATACGCTTTTTGGAAATTGAAGTACGCTTTTTTGGAACTGCCATTCAAAAATAAATAGGTTATTCGTTGTTATAGTTGGATGTGAAAGACATCTATTATTCAAAGCAAAGGGATCTTTCTGTCCTATTTTTTGATTATAGACCCTTTTTCGATTCTTATTCTAAGTTTTTTTATAAAAGATCTTAAAAAAACTAGAAATATCTGAAAATTACATATCAGATTATAAGAGATGCCCTTTTTTCTTATTCAAATTTCTAGTTATAGAATACGATGTACCATAAAAAAGAAAATCACGAAGTAAACTTTAGATTTCTATTTTTTTATGTGACTTTTCTTTATATTGTATTTCACATTTTATTTACATGTCATATAATAAAGACATCTAAGGTTTTAAATAAAATCATTTTAGAAGAGTTAACTATTCTGTACCTAATTAACTAATGGAAAACTTGACTCTTTTTAAGAAATACACGGCATTTTTTTCTTTTCTTATTTTTTTATTAAATATTGAAATGAGACTGGTTATTTAGTTTAAAGTAGACATAATTTGATATGTTTTTATCAATTTTTAAATGTTATGTTATGTAAAGTCAAAAGTAAAGTCTTAGCTAGTACAGAAAAATAGAAATATGCTTTATTGGACTAAAAGACAATCAATGAATTTTACAGAGAACTAATAACTAAGTCCGAATAAACAAATTTATTTCAAATAGTTCGTCATTTTTTACTTAAATTAGGTTTTTAATCGATTTTGTGATTCATATCAGTATCAGACTTACGTACTTCTGTGTTTGGTCTAATTTTTTATCATTTTTCTATCTATGGATTGATCAAAATAATAATGATAATGAAAAGTATAAATTTTGGATATTATCTATATTGATAGGTTTCAATAGTTTAAGAAATTTTCAATAGTTTATTTAATTAATAACCTACGTATTTACTTTCATTAATAACTATTTGGTCATTTGACCAACGAGAACTTCTTGAGTTCAATAGGAATAAAATCCTTATTCTAAAAATTTCGATTTTGAATAGAAATAAAATTCTATTATCGAATATCTTAATTTTTTTATTGATCTCTTTCGAAAGAGGTAAGAGCCGGTAAATCGAAAATCAAATTTTATTTTTTATGGAACATATATACCAATATGCATGGATCATACCTTTTATTCCACTTACAGTTCCTTTGTTAATCGGAGCGGGGCTTCTTCTTTTTCCGAAAACAACAAAAAATCTTCGGCGTATGTGGGCTTTTCCTAGTATTTTGTTGTTAAGTATAGTTATGATTTTTTCAATGAAATTGTCTATTCAGCAAATAAATAGCAGTTCTATCTATCAATCTGTATGGTCTTGGACCATCAATAATGATTTTTCTTTAGAGTTCGGTTCCCTGGTTGATCCACTTACTTCTATTATGTCACTGTTAATCACTACTGTTGGTATTCTAGTTCTTATTTATAGTGATAATTATATGTCTCATGATCAAGGATATTTGAGATTTTTTGCTTATCTGAGTTTTTTCAATACTTCTATGCTTGGCTTAGTTACTAGTTCGAATTTCATACAAATTTATTTTTTTTGGGAATTAGTTGGAATGTGTTCGTATCTATTAATAGGTTTTTGGTTTACACGGCCTGTTGCAGCAAATGCTTGTCAAAAAGCGTTTGTGACTAACCGTGTAGGGGATTTTGGTTTATTATTAGGAATTTTAGGTCTTTATTGGTTAACAGGCAGTTTTGAATTTCGAGATTTGTTCGAAATATTCAATACCTCGATTTATAACAATGAAGTTCGTTTTTTAGTTGGAACTGTATGTACTTTTTTATTGTTTGCTGGTGCAGTTGCCAAATCCGCCCAATTCCCCCTTCATGTATGGTTACCTGATGCTATGGAAGGTCCTACTCCTATTTCAGCTCTTATACATGCTGCTACTATGGTAGCTGCGGGGATTTTTCTTATCGCTCGACTTTTTCCTCTTTTGATAGTAATCCCCTCCATACTACATCTAATCGCTTTGATAGGTATAATAACAGTAATTTTAGGAGCTACTTTGGCTCTTGCCCAAAAAGACATTAAGAGAAGTTTAGCTTATTCTACAATGTCTCAACTGGGGTATATGATGTTAGCGCTAGGTATGGGGTCTTATCGAGCTGCTTTATTTCATTTGATTACTCATGCTTACTCAAAAGCATTATTGTTTTTAGGATCTGGTTCTATTATTCATTCTATGGAAGCTATTGTTGGGTATTCTCCAGATAAAAGCCAAAATATGGTTTTTATGGGGGGTTTAAAAAAACACGTGCCAATCACAAAAACTGCTTTTTTATTAGGTACACTTTCTCTTTCTGGTATTCCACCTCTTGCTTGTTTTTGGTCCAAAGATGAAATTCTTAATGATACTTGGTTGTATTCACCAATTTTCGCAATAATAGCCTGGGCTACAGCAGGATTAACTGCATTTTATATGTTTCGCATCTATTTACTTACGTTTGAGGGTCATTTAAACGTGAATTTTCAAAATTACAATGGAAAAAAAAGTAGTTCTTTCTATTCAATATCTTTATGGGGTCAAGACGGAATGAAACCTATTAACAAAAATTTTCGTTTAGTCACTTTGTTACAAAAAAAAAATAACGCAAGTTTTTCTAAGAATCTACACGAAAATAGAAAAAAAATCATGCAATCCTTTCTTATTATTAAAAATTGGGACAATAAAAAATTTGCGCTATATCCTCATGAATCGGGTAATACTATGTTATTCCCTCTACTTGTATTGATTTTATTTACTTTGTTCGTTGGATTCCTAGGAATTCCTTTCAATCAAGAAGGCATAGATTTGGATATCTTGTCCAAGTGGTTAACCCCGCCTGTAAACCTTTTACAGCAAAAATTTTTTGATTGGCCTGAATTTGTGATAAATGCAACCCTTTCGGTTAGTATAGCTTATTCTGGAATAGCTATTGCGTCTTTTTTATATAAACCCATTTATTCGTCATTACAAAATTTTGCTTTAATTAATTTTTTTACCAAAAGGCATCCAACTAGGGTTTTTTCAGACAAAATTAAAAATTTAATATATGATTGGGCCCATCATCGTGGTTACATAGATGCTTTTTATACACTATACATAATTCGGAGTGTAAGAGGATTGTCCGAACTAGTTAATTTTTTTGACAGACGAGTAATTGATGGAATTCCAAATGGATTGGGTGTTGCAAGTTTTTTTTTAGGAGAAGGTCTTAAGTATGTAGGCGGGGGGCGTATTTCTTCCTATCTTTTTTTGTATTTCTTCGATTCGTTCATTTTTTTATTAATTTACTATTTTTATTTTACGAATATGAATTTTACTGATCAGTAATAATAATGCGAGGTATTTTGATCTGGTATACACAAGAATCAATCCTAATTTCCTTATTGAGTCATTTTATGATCGAATTGATACGTCATTGAATTAGGATTCATGTATAAAAAAAGGATGTAAGACAAGGCATGTGCGCAGCTATTTATCCACCCGATATATGGGGAAGACAATTGTATCATCAATCAATTTGCAATCGTGGATACATATGTATCCTTAACATACTGAAACGACTACCATTATTAGTATCAAACCAATAGCGATTCATACAAGCTAAATCTTCTAATCGATAATTGGGCCAAAGAAAGAATTTTAATTGAATGAATTTCATTTTATCTCTATCAAGATCTTTGCTTGCATCCAAAAATTGACCACAGGTTTTTACCTTGTTCCCATTGCAAAATACTGCATTTTTATCCACACAATTGCTATTCCTTGAATTGAAACAACTTAGAATTCTCAATTCTCTACGCCGTCTAGACGATAAAATATTTTCAGGAACAAGCAAATCATAATGATTTTTGTTTCTATTTTTCGTCATCATTTGATGTCTTGCAATCGATTCCTCAAAATGATTCTTATCCATATTTTCTCTGTATCTTTTTTTATTCTTTTTTTGTTTAATCTCATGAACCAAAGAAATCCTTATGGTTTGATACATAAGAAATTCTACATTATGTTTTACAGGTATACGAACTGGTTCGATAATAAATATTCCCTCTTTTAGGATTTTTGAAAGATTCAAATCCCGGATTAGCATTGGATCCAGAGTTAACTCCTCCTTCTTAATAAAGCCGAAACCAAACTTTGTTGTCATTCTGCTTTCCTTTTCCCATTCAAGTACGGACAGCGCATAATCGAATAATTCCGTAGTCAAAGGACTCAGCAGCCATTTCAATTGCAAAGCAAAAGATCCTTTCATGAACGCATCTAAGTCGATTTCCCAAGTCCAAATGCTTTTGGGTTGATTTTTCGTTCTACCCATTTTCATATCTGATTTCGTATAAAGTTCTTCCATATATTTTTGTTGGTTTGAGAGAACAGATTCAGGGTTCCCTCGGTTTTGGGCATCTGATGCGAGATCTCTTTGACCTATGGTTTTTTTTTCTTCTTGATTCTCTAATTCAAAATATTTTTTTTCTTTTGATAGTATAAGATCCCCTTTTTTATTTTTAGTGATATTTTTATTTTGACTAACATCTTCATTAAAATGAAAAATAAGTGAATGAATTGGTATAAACCCGGGTTTCATTTTATATACATTCAAAAATAACTCAAATTGTGGGAATAACCAAGGTATCGGCTTCGATACAGGACGATTTAGTCTTTCTTCATTCATTCCCATCCAATCAAAAAAAGAAAAGAAACCCTTTTGATTGGATGGGTTGATTTCTTTATCTTTATTAATTTTGAGATAAAAAAGACCTTTCGTATCAAAAAATTTTCTATCTGGATTTTTTATATACATAAAATAATCTTTTCTTATAAAATTAGTAATAGGGATACTCCCCCCCATATCAACAAATTTCGGTTTATGTATGTTGTAATTATATGAGTCCTTCTTATCTTCATAATAAATCGATTGATATGCTAAAAGATCATATCTATACATTTTTTGAAAATGATCATTTTTATTTAGCAATAACGAAACCTTTTCCTCTCTTTCAGATGAATCCCGTTTGATTAAATTTTTATTTTCAACCCTACAATGTTGATTGACTCTATTTCGCCATTTTTGCGGTACTAATTTAGACCATTTTAGCTCAGATAAATCGTATGGATAATGACTCTTTAACCAATTTTTCCATTGATTCATTCCAGAATTCTGAAGTTTCTTATGCTTTAATTCGGAAGAAATTATTCCTTGTCTTCGAAAATAATCTTTTATTTCATTCTTAAGAAATAAAGATGCTCCGTCATATTGAAAGACAGATCGTAACTTATACAAGTTAATAACCTGGGTTTGTGATAATTTGTAAAATACATAGGCCTGTGACACGAGGGATAATTTAAAAGAAACCTCCGACTTTGTCTGAATCTTATAACGAATACGAGAAGGTGAAAGTTTTTTTTGTATAGTTGAAATACGCTCAATTATCTTTTTCTCTTTTGTATCAAAAAAATATTTTTTTTTTAATTTACGAAAAAGTTTTATAATGATCATGGGCCTATAAAGACTATTAGTAAGACGATTAATGATATATGGAAAGCTCTCTAGAAGGATATCCGTGTATATCCTTTCCACGATCCATTTTAGAAAACAATGTGATTTACGGATTAATCGATCATTTCTTCTTTTTAATATCTGAAAAATATTTTTTAGTGATGCTAATTTTTGAGCACCATAACTTGTTTTGTTAGGACTAATATTTTTCTTTAGAGTTCGAAATCCATTTTTCTTGTCTTTTGTAATTCTTTCTATTTGATTTCTGATTGTGCTTGTTCTATCAGTCAGATCTTTCATTTTTCTTTCTGTCAGTGAATAATTTGTCCAATCCATAGATCGGGTTTGAATGGATGATTCATGAATAATCTGATTATTTATTATAGAATCTTTTTTTATTTCACTCGAATCCTCTCTCAATTTTTTTGGTTCTTTTTGGACCTTTAGAAACAAGAATTTTGTTCTTTCTTTGAAACTTTTTAGAACTCGAAAACTCCATTTTAGAATTGCTTTTTGGAGTTTTTTCAAAGGGGGTCCAAAATAATAACAAAACAAAATACCAAGTCCTACGAGAGGAGAACCAAAAGGACGGTCAGTTTCCAGTCCCCAAATCGTTAAAAAAGCAGCAGGACTTTCCTGCTTTGGATTTGGATCCCTACGAGAAGGTCGTATCTTAGATCGGTGCCAAGGTTTCAGACGGAAAGGAAATCGTATCATTATTTGTATACCCTCTGTAGCCCAGTTTTGAGGAAAAATTCCGTTTCTTCCTGGTTCTAGTACTGGCATACCATTATAGGTGCATATAACATACACTTCTCGATTCATCTCCCTTATATCCTGCTCCCACTCGGACTCTTGGCGTAATAAGAAACGGACAATATTTTTAGCTAGTATCAATGAAGGTAATACAATAGATTGTCTAAGCCTCGACTGAATTAGTAAAATAAAAGCTCTTATTCCATGAGCATAAATAAGGATATCATAGAGGTCTGATATTTTTTCTCGTGTCCTTTCTATTCGTTGCATTTCCGTCTGCCCGTCCCGCCCCTTTTCCATTTCATTGACTTCTTTTTTAATTTCTTCGTAGCTTTTGTTTTCCTCCATGTACATTTTTTTTTGTTTTTTCAACCTCTTTATTCTTTTTGCTACGCTTCCTTTTATACCCTTTCTAAAAATGTCTTGTATTAGGTCGGAAATCTCAATTACTGATAATATGAATGGTTCGAAAAGAACATCCCAATAAAATCCTACTCTGTCGAAAAAAAGCGGGGAATACGGATATAAGAAAAACATTTTCCCCGTAAGGGTTTTACGTCTTTGAACACGCATAGAACCTGTGATTATGTCTCGACGAAAATCCGCTTCATAGGGATAATCTATCATATCCACTTCTTCTATTTCATCAGGCTTCGTCATAGCTTTGATACTAGGGTCGGCATTCTCTGGACCCTGCGTAAAAAGAACTATACGTTTCGCTTTCCTCGAGCGAATTTGATGATCTACTATCCACTCTTCCCCCTCTTCCGTTGTTGCAGTTTTTCCGAGTTGTTCTACCTCGCTGAATAATTTGTATGACCATCGGGGAACTTTTTTATTTATTCCAATCGATTTTTTTCGAGTTGTTTTTTCCATGGGAGGAATTATGGCTGCATCGCATATTGTTTGAATGATGGGATCAATTATGACTCTTTCGATTAAAAATTTCAAAACTTTTTCTGGATCTTCTGAATCAATTCGTCTTTGTTCCGGAAATAAAGAAATTCCTTTCAAATTTGATGTTGATTCTTCAGCAAATTCATCAATTAAAAGACTCAATTCTCTTGCTAATGATTTTTTATCCA